TTTTTTTTCTTTTTTGCTCTTTCCTATTTTATAACCACAGTAATTAGGAATAGAGAATTTCGATCAAATAAGGGTCTTATTGCTGGAATAATGGTTTCAATTGGTATTTGATTTGATACATTGTGGTCGATAACGTTGGTGAATTAACAGAAACGGAAAGAGAGGGATTCGAACCCTCGGTAAACAAAAGCCTACATAGCAGTTCCAATGCTACGCCTTGAACCACTCGGCCATCTCTCCTACATAATCTTATTATTGACCAGAAACTGAGTGAATAGCGAGTTATTCATATTACTGCAGTACAGGTACGACCGATCACTAGTTCCATAGGAAGAATTCCTTTCCCATTTAATATTTCTCAACAAAAACTTCTCTCATTCATCAGCTACCCCACGGATCTATTCCAAATTTTTGAATCGTCCCATGCCATGGATTTTGATATTTCGATTGTATGGCGTGGTGTATACACGTTATGCAAACAGAAGGTATGGTTACTCTACTCTATTTTTTCATGGAATGATTATTCCATTCTTTTTTCTCTTTGGATCATAACCAAATCAAAACTTCTCGAGTTATCTGAATCCATAGTAAAATAAAGTCCTTGGTTATTTAACTTAGATGAAATAGTAATAGTTCCGCTCATTGGTATACTACAAAAATGGGAATGAAATCAATCTGATTCCAATATCTCATATCTTTCCCAAACAAAAGGGGACAATTTAAGCGGAAAGCCCATATCCATTTATTAGAAAAAAAAATTAGTCTGTTTTTATGTTATTTCGTACTGTATAATTCCTTTGCTTTGTTTGTGGGATCATTTTCCCCGAGGGGTAATGAAAAGAATTCTAGAATGGATTGCTAATTATGCCTAGATCTCGTATAAATGGAAATTTTATTGATAAGACCTCTTCAATTGTAGCCAATATCTTATTACGAATAATTCCGACAACTTCAGGAGAAAAAAAGGCATTTACCTATTACAGAGATGGTGCGATTTGATTCTTTTTTCTTGTTTTTTTTTAGCCCTCACCTCAGTCTTACGAGAAAGAGACGCGATTCGGTATAGAAAGAACGAAATTATTGAAATAAACCTACGCTCGGTGAAGGTGAAGTTTGGAGATAGAACAATTCCTTCTATCGTGTATCCTCGATTGATGCAGCCTCAGATGTTTCAATTGTTGATTTGAGTATTGAGCGAAAGGTTACACCTATGGGTTCCGTATTGCGGGTCAATCCTACACTACATTAGTACCAATAGGCGGCATAAGGGAAAAAGCACTACACCTAGGAATCAACAACACAAAAACTTTGTTATAAATTCCCCTTTTCCTTATCGGTATCGGGACTAACAAGAATGGTTGGGACAACAAACATCCATCTCGTTTGTACTTTGGATACCCGTATAACCATCAAAGATCGTTGAAGTGACTAATTCCTGGAAATAGAAGGCGTTGAGAACAAAGAAATTGTTGGAGTTACCATTTATATCTAACACTAATATGATTGGTGTTAAGAAAAAACCTCTTGCGGGAAGGCTAGCTAGAGATTTCTTGTAAAAATACTAGTTCCTTTCAGTTCATAATGAGATGAGAATAGTTCAATTTTTAATCTATGGATTATTCCCCTTAGTACTATGCGCAGAAGGGAGGAGCCGTATGAGATGAAAATCTCATGTACGGTTCTGGAACGGAGATTTTTTGAATAGAATGAACGACCGTAACGGATGTTGGCTCAATCCGAAGGAAATTATGCGGAAGCTTTACAGAATTATTATGAAGCTACGCGACCAGAAATTGATCCCTATGATCGAAGTTATATACTCTATAACATAGGCCTTATACACACAAGCAATGGAGAGCATACAAAGGCTTTGGAATATTATTTCCGGGCACTAGAACGAAACCCATTCTTACCACAAGCTTTTAATAATATGGCCGTGATCTGTCATTACGTGCGACTATCTCCACTATAGAAATAAGGAAAAAAGCAAAGATCAAATTGGCTAGTAAATACTAGAAAAAATAGGCTTTCTACATAATACATCGTCCAAAGCAACGATTTTTATCAGCTGTAGCAAGGAAAGAGACTTCACGAGAACCAAAATAGGAAGAAAAAAAAAAGTGAGTGCAGCCTATATACTATATTCTATGGATAAAGGATCAAATTGATAGAGAAAGCACCGTAAAGATCAATTAGCGAGCTATTGAGTCGATACAGTTAAGAACTGCTTACTTATGTCATGATATGGGACAAAAGTTAGGAATCAACTTATGTAATAGAGTCGATCCACTAAGGTATTGAGCAGCGGTGTAGCATCAGGTCCCAAAGATAGTAAGTTCTTTTTTCTTATGGAAAAAAGTCTTTTTCAAAGATTCTATATGAATTCCATATATGAAACTGAGATAGTTACCTTTCAGAAAATTCTAACGATATTGTGGGGATACCTATGCTTCATTCTTCTGAAGGTGGGAGAAAAGATCAAACTGATTCTGATTATTGA